TGTCTGACTACTTATTTCTTTCTAGATGATCCCTCTAGAAGAGAGTAATTCTAACAATCTTTCTAGTTACTTCGTTCTCTATTTTTATTTGAGACGGTCCTGAGGAAAGGGATTTTGTTTCCACCGAGCTAAAAAAACGGGTCGATGCCTCTAGTAAACCAGAGTCATCATTTAATAGCTATTTTTATTCAATTTTGTATTTGTAAAGCAAAAATTGAAGATTTAGTTACGATTAGAAACCTACTTGCTATCTTTATCCATGGATCCTTTACTCATACTGATTCAATTGGAAGTATTAATCCAATTCCAAAATTATGTTTCGTAATTTCATAATCCAATTTGTCACTTTCTAAGTGATCCTTGGATACAAATCACGAGAATGTATATTTTTTCTCGAATCCGTGATTGAGAGGTAAAGGATTAAATCCTTTTCTTTTTTCAAATAAAGTTTTTGGTCGGAATACGAATCAAACCGAAAACAAAGACCCTTTAACTATCAAAGGGTTAAAAAAACGAATCACACTTTTACCACTAAACTATACCCGCTACAATTCGATTATTGTATACAACTGGACCTTTTGTCGAACCGGAAAATGGGTATAATAAGATGGGATCATCAAAGAATCCAAAAATTTAGCGTATTTACCCTCTTTTTTTTTCGTTTTCGCGGATGGAAATAGTCCTTCTTCTTTTTTTGTTCGTGCTTGAATATTGCCTATTCCCTTTTTTATATATTTTTTATATATTTTATATTTATATATTTATAATATATTTATATAATACTAACTATAATATATATATATATATATAATATATTTTTATAATACTAAATATAATATATATATAATAAAGTTTATATAATACTGTTATATATAATACTGTTAAATAATATATATATATATAAATATATAATACTAATATATATATATATAAAATACTAAAAATACTAAGCATTTTTGTTTTCAAATCAGATAAATGAAAAATTATCATTATTTTTCTATAATTAGTTGGAACAAAACAAAAAGAGGCCCGGCTGGGTACTGACCAGACCAGGCCGTGTCAATAACAATAAGAAGGGTCTTTCGAACAAAATACGAAGGGGTCGCTTTTGGTTTTCTTTATATTGTTGGCACTTTCGAGCCCTTCTCTTTATTTATTCTTTATTTATCGAAAAAAAAATTACTGATAAAAATGGTACATATCTATATAATAGAGAAAGAAATACTCCTTCTTTTTTTTATGTGTAATCTAACCCAATTTTCAATTAGGAGAGATGGCTGAGTGGACTAAAGCGGCGGATTGCTAATCCGTTGTACGAGTTATTCGTACCGAGGGTTCGAATCCCTCTCTTTCCGCTTCCCTTGATGACTTTATTTATTTATTTATTTTTCAAATTTGGCAAATCTTTTGTTTTTATATAAACAAAAAATCCGAAGAAAATAGAAACTTATTCTTCGCGCCCAGGGTTACGTCCAGGATCATTAGATAGGAATCCAAAGATGAAGAGAGAAACAAAAAATATCACTACTGTGTAAACGAAGAGTTTGAGAGTAAGCATTACACAATCTCCAAGATAATTAAAAAAAAAAGAGAATAGATCCTCCATTTTTCTACCACATATCCTATTTGGATATCAAGAGCCGAGTTTCTTTCTAGAAAAAATCATGAACTTTCGAGGAAATCTAGGAAATTTGTAAGAAATTTTTCAATTTAAATAATTTTTTAAATAATTTAGATTTTAGATTAAGGATCTTATCGAAAACTTACAGCAGCTTGCCAAACAAAAGCTAAGAGAAAAAAGAACACGGGTATGACTGGCATAACATCTACGATTGGGTTCAAAAAAGCGTAGGCCTCGGGCAATTTTCCGAAGAAAAAACTACTTGAATAAAAGGCAGAATTAAGACAGATACAGATCAAACTAAAGATATTAAGCATAACAGACATTTTGTTCTTGGAGATAATTGCATTTTGATTGAATTATTGATATGATATAAGGAAAAAGGGGAAAATTTAGGTAGACAAAAAATCCTTCTTTTCTTTTGAACTCACCCAATCAAAAATCCTCCAATTCTCAAAAGAGAATAGAGGAAATCATACTTTCATACAATATCTTAATTGAATTATATCTAATGATCAATAAATTAAGTTTAATTCTATATAATTCTATATTAATCCATATAATTAATCTATATTAATTATATTAATAATTAAAATTAATAATTAAAATCCTAGTAATAATCTAAATATCTATAGAATAAATTAGATTGGAGTTGACAAATAACGAATACTGTAATATAATTTACTATTAAATAGTACTATTTTTTTTTACTAATTATAATTTATAATTATACTTTAATTATACTTTAGTAGTATGGTTACTTTCTTAGTATCGTTTAGTAGTATCGAAAGTAGTTTCGAATAGAAACCTAAATGGGGCGTGGCCGAGTGGTAAGGCAACGGGTTTTGGTCCCGCCATTCGAAGGTTCGAATCCTTTCGTCCCAGAGCATATTCATTATCTTAGAATAGAATAAAGATTTTGTTGAATGGGGTAACGTCTAATGTTAGCTGGAATTTCTTTCTTTTTTTTTATCTTTTATGCATGAATCATATCTTTTTTACACAAACTGAATTGAATCGCGTACAAATGACACGCAAATGTAATTGACTCTATTTCTGATCCAGGTAAATTGGGAACATCGGTTCCCAGAGTTGGAATTTTAAAAAAGGGGGTCTTTTCATCCTATGCTCCATCCCATCTTGTTTCGGGAAGTTTGTTATTTAGAAAAACATTCCGTCCCATATTGATTTTATATTTTATCAATATTTGGATTTTAAGGGTCCTATCTATTATTTCGTATCCTAGAAACTATATTTTTAGGAATTTTTATATAGATTTATTAATTCTAACTATTTTGGTACTAATGAAATTCATTCAAAGCCGATAGGATTAATTCTCCTAAGGGGTTAGACTAAAATAAAAAAAAAAAGGGAGCAACTTAATTTGGACTTGTTGGGATTTGTACCTAGCCAGTCCGCATCCCTGAACATAATTCCCATTTTTTTCTCTTATGTCCCATTAGTCCTGTAGTACCCCGGGGGCGAATACATTAACCGAAGATATTAAAATTTCTGTGTCTGCCTGAATTGCATTAACAAAAATCAAATTATAAAATTATATATGTAATTATATATCTATCCGAATCCGATGTATTTTCTTTGAATAAGTATTTCGTGTTTGGCCCTAATAAATAATTGTAAATTTATGTAACACTTAAAAGGGGGTGTTTTATGTTTTATATCTTTTATTCTCTTTTATTCACTTTCTATTCTATTATGTATGGATATTATATTATGTATGGAAAGATTCGATTAGCGAAATCTTGCTGAACTACACAGCTTAAACAAAATAAAAAAAAATGAGGAAATGTTTAACGTATATGTATCCTTCTATTCTATTTATTCTATTTTTGTGAAAAAGGTTTTTGACCCCCTCGATTTTGAATTTAAAAATGAAAATATTTAACAAATATTTAAACCTAACTTTTAATCTATTATTAAATATATTTAATCTATTATTAAATATATTTCTAAATAGAAATTCTTTTTCATTTTAAATTAAGAGGACTTGCTAAAACTTATTCAGAAACCTCTTTACCGATTTGTAGCTATATTCTTTATTTACCGATCTATAGCTATATATAAAATCTCTCTTCTATATTCTAAAGAACATTATAGAACAAAGGGATATAGATTACGATGTCTACAAACCAATGACTATTCATGATTCCATAATTGAATCAATTCCATACTGGTTCCAAATTAGAGGGATGTTATGGTAAAACTTCGTTTGAAACGATGTGGTAGAAAGCAACGTGCGACTTGAAGGACACGATCCATTGTGGATTCTTTCTTATATCCACCATTTTCAATTTCTATAGGAATGAGGGTGCTCTTGGCTTCGACATCCGTTGGTAACCTAAATAGTCCACGATGGAGCTCGAGTAGAAAGTATTAATTCATTTCTCAGGACAAGAATCTAGGGTTAATGCAAATCAATAAATTGGAGCAACTTTGTGAATATATCTTCGATATAGAAATGGAAGGGATCCCTTTCGAGCAAGTTTCTAATTCAAAAGGAAAATTTCTTGGAATTAATCAAACCCTTTCGATCCAAAGTGTATCACGCGGGAATCTATTGTCCGTAGGATTCTTTGATAGAAGGAAATAAAAAAAAGGGGTATGTTGCTGCCATTTTGAAAGGATTAAGAAGGACCGAAGTAATGCCTAAACCCAATGATTTAAAACAAAGATAAAGGATCCCAGAACAAGGAAACACCGTTTTAATCGTCTCACTAACTGGGCCAGACTTAAGAATCCAAATAGATTTTAACTGAGACAAACAAAAAAGGGGGTAAAGACCACTCAATAAACGAAAGATTCTCTTTTGAATTATTGGAGAGTTATCTAACTTGAGTTATGAGTAAGAATGGTTTTTTTTATAAAAGAAGAAGAAAAAACAGACTTAAACTCCAGTCTAATTGATTTGATGATTTTATAGAACCTTTTGTCATTTATGGAATTTATTCGAATTCCATACCATAGATAAAACTTCAAATCCAATTCTTTTTTTTTCTCGAGCCGTACGAGGAGAAAACTTCCTATACGTTTCTAGGGGGGGTGTTTTGTTCATCTACATCTATCTCAATGAGTTGTCTATCGAATCGTTGCAATTGATGTTCGATCTCGAAGAGAAGGAAAAGATCTTCAGAAACTAGGTTTTTATGATCCGATAAAGAATCAAACTTATTTGAATGTTCCCGCCATTCTCTATTTCCTTGAAAAAGGGGCTCAACCTACAGGAACTGTTCAGGATATTTTAAAAAGGGTGGGGGTTTTTAAGGAATTTTATTCTAATCAAACGAAATTCAATTAAGGATTAAGGAAATACAAAAAAGGGGGGCAGTTATTTGTATATAACTTTGGATAACCTTTCTCT